ACGATTGAATCCACCTCTATGGTCCCATATTTAGTAATTCCTGAACTACTTCTTCTGTATCGGGGATCGTCGAAATAAGCAAGAATACTATTTCTACGTAAAATCCCATTTATGGGTATTTCAATCGAGATACCAGAACGGGGCATTAGTTCTTTCTCCCGTTCTTGATCATATTGGAATGGGATGATGAATCTATTTCTTCGCCTTTTCGCCAATAAATCAGAATTCTCGTGGAGAATGGCAGGATATAGGAAATTCCAATGACCATTAGATATGATTCGATCAGGTCCTGAATAATCAAGAATCCCCTTCCCTTTTTTACTGGAAGGATCCGAACTAAACAATTTGTGTCTCACTCGATCATTAGTCACTGAGAGGTCAGAAATATATCTCCGTTCGACAGAAAGAGAATGAACATTCATTTGATCTTGATCCTTGTGGAGCGAAAAAGTGACTATACTGGATCTGCACGGACCTCCTGATAATATCCATAAATGACTTGTTTTTGGTAAGAGATGAACATTACCATATCTATATTCAGGCGCATGGTACACATCGGTACTCCAGTGCATTTCTCCCTCTGAGTCAGAATAAATATGTTTTCGAACCCTCTCTTTAAAATTGAAAGTGGATGTTCCAGCGCGAATCTCAGCAATCACTTGTTCTGATTCTACATATTGATCGTTTTGAACTAAAAGAAAACTTTTTGGTGGAATATTCACATTATGTAGAATATCTTGACTCTCAATAGTTACATACAGGTCTATATAACATAGAAAAGCAGGATGTCCATGACGCGTACGTGTGGGATGAACCAAATCCTCATTGAATTTTATTTTTCCATTAGAAGGAGCTCGTACATGTTCTGCAGTACCACCTGTAAATACTCCACCGGTATGAAAAGTTCTTAATGTTAGTTGAGTCCCTGGTTCCCCAATTGATTGACCTGCAATAATACCTACTGCTTCTCCCAATTCGACCAGGTCGCCATGAGTGGGACTCCGACCATAACATAATCTACAGATCCAAGATGTACTCCTGCAAATAAAGGGGGTTCGAATATATATTGATTGTGCTCGAAAGGTTATGAATCGATTGACAAGTCCAATACCAATATCTTGATTTCGAGTGGCAATGCATCGTAGACCCATATATATATCGTCTGCTAATACACGACCAATTAGTGTTTGGATCAAAATTTTTTCCGTCATCCCATTTCGAGGACTCACGGAAATACCTCGGATAGTGCCACAATCTGTTCTACGCACAACAATGTGTTGAACTACTTCAACAAGTCTACGCGTGAGGTATCCAGCATCTGATGTTCGTACAGCAGTATCCACAACTCCTTTGCGGGCTCCGTAGCAGGAAATTATATATTCCGTTAAAGAAAGTCCTTCGCGTAAATTGCTTTGAATGGGTAAATCAATCATTTGTCCTTGGGGGTCCGACATTAATCCTCTCATACCTACTAATTGGTGTACCTGAGATGCATTTCCTCTAGCTCCCGAAAAGGACATTATATGGACTGGATTAGAAGGATCAGTCATCCTAAAATTAGGATGCATTTCTTGTCTCAAATATTCACTTGTAGCATACCATATCTCAATGGATTGACGCAATTTTTCTACCGCGTGTACATTCCCATAATGATGGTGCTTTTCTAAAATCAAACTTTGTTGTTCAGCATCTTGGACTAGCCATCCCTTAGAAGGTATTGTTAAAAGATCATCAATTCCTAATGAAATGGATGTAGCAGTGGCTTGCTGGAAACCCAGAGTCTTTACTTGATCCAGGATGTGCGATGTATATGCCATTCCGAAGTGATCTATTAATCTGCTAATAAGTCGTTTCATGGCAGTTGCATCTATCACTTTATTGTGAAAAACCAGATCGGCCCGTTCTGCCATAAGTACCTCCATATTCCGCTGAGTAGGATTCGACAATGGGTTTGAGTCAGTGATTTGAAGACTTCCTTTCCTCGATCTTGATTCACGTAGAAATTCAGGAATTATGATACCGGTTGAGCCGTAGAGAACCGAATTCCCACGGTATCACATAATTACTTAGCTTAGGTATCGTATGAGTAGGCCCGACAAAACCCTTGTATGGCTTCTTCTATTTCTCGATAAAAAGAAATATGACCAACAGTTGTTCGAATGTATATACAAAGCATTTCTTTTTTTACACTTCTTACTATTAGATAGTGCCCATAAATCTCATGATAGGTACCCAAAGATTCATATTGAACTTCGATGGGAACTTCTCTTGAGGCAATGACACGTTGATCGAGTCGCCACCGGAGCCACAAAGGACTATCTAAATTGATTCGTTTCTGCCGATAAGCTCCAAGTGCATCATAGGAACTACAAAAATAGGGTTCTTTCTCTTTCGTATACTTATTATCGTCAACCGTTTCATTTTGATAGTTTCTTCGATTCCATGGATTATACCTATTTGAACAAATACCTCGACGATTCCCGATCGTTAATATATAGAG